ATTTAGTAAGAGAGTTGGCAAAGAGCCTCAACTTGAGGTAGTCCTTGGACCTAGCTTCCCCGCACTGGACCGAGAACCGAGCTATATGCTCAATAGTCGACTTCTTCTCCTCACCGGAAAAGAGAACAAACTCAGGCACCTTATACCCCTTTGGAAACTGATGAACTCGGTCGATCCAATCAGGGTATGCTTTCCTAGCCGTCGGCCTCAGATGGACGAGACAAAGAACGCAACTCAGGGGGCGAGAACTCAGAGAGGTGGAGGTCCGGACAAGGCTAGAGCCAAGCAGAGGGATGGAGTAGGGGACGGTTGGTGAAAGTAGGCACGAGTGGAGAGGCAGGTGAGGAAGCGCAGGTGTAAAAGTCGAGTCTAGTATTTTTGCTTTCTTTCGTAGGCGAGTGAGAAGCGAGAGTGCAGGCTCGCCCCGAAAGCGAGCCGGGAGCGATCAAAGGCGATAAACGCTTGATTGTATTCTTGACTGATTCAATTGATAACGAGAGATAAAGGTACCCCGACCATGCCCAAAGGGGTTTAATAACTAGTAGTGGCGTGCTGAACTGAAAAGTACGGTGAAGCTTTCGGAGCGTAGTGAGGTGAGCCAGTGCCTGTTGGTGGTCAAGTCCCAGTGGAAGTGGAAGTTGTTGGGCGTTCAGGTTGCAAAGGAAGTTGGTGGGCTAACGGTGGTCCAGGTAAGGTAGGTGGGGAAGGCTCGCCACGAGATCGACCGATAGCTTTGACCCAACCCCGGAAGCGGAAGTGCCAGAGAGACGATCTTTGTGAGGCAGAGTGACATTCCAAGGTCAGGTATAAGGTGCTACGGGAACGATGTCTCAAAGGTCAGTGCCAAGGGCTCAACGCGGAAGCAATCCGCTGCTCACAGGGACCGTGCGGGCTGACGCTCTTCTCTCTCAGGCAAAGAAATGTGATTTTAACTTTCGCTGGTTCAAGGTAGGCTGCTTAAGCAGAGGTTGTTGTTGTTGTTGGCGTGAGTGAAGGCGTTCCTTCCGGTGGGCATGACGAAGCTAAGCTGGAACTAATTACGAAAGCATAATCGTTTTCAAGGCTAGGGAAGGCTAGGGCATAAAAGGCTAGTAGGGCATAAAAGGCTAACAGCTTTTCCGAGTCAAAAGCGGCTAAAAACACTCAGCCATAAGTTCCGGTTTCACCACAGTACAGGGCTAAATAAAGGGGCTCAAGGTTGGCATGACGAAGCGTCGGGCATCAAAGCTACCGGTTTCAAAGTTCAGTTCTAACGGGCGTTCGGAAAGGCTTGAAATCGTAACGTACAGGTAGACTTTGCCAAGGCAAGGAAAGTAGTAAGAAAGATATCGATGGAGCGGGCAGAACCTCGAGTAAGACAACCAACCCTGGAGGCCATGGCTTGGCTTTATCCCGTAGGTAGTAAGAACAGAGAGAGCCTTCTGTGCTAGCAATACAGAGAGGTGGGGATTGAATGAGGCGAGCGCTGACTGCAGCAAGACCACCAGACCCTAAAAAGAATAATAACAACGTTCAGCAAGCCGAAGCCAGCCAGACAGGCACCACCAGATACAGGGCGGGCAGTTACTCCACCGAATCAGAGGGCAGATACCCGGACCAAAAGGAGTGAGCTCCGATCTACGCGGAGAAAGCTAAACAAAACGGACTTCACACAGAGGGGGGAGCCGGGCGTAGAACTCTTAGTTGAAAAACGTTTAAAAACTTAAGTAGTGGTGGCTTAGCCTCGAAAGCTAGAAGTGCAGATTCGAACTCCGCTGAAGCTGCTAAAGAAAGTCAAGATCACCTGCCTGTGCCCACATCCCTGGCAAAAAGTGACATCACCGACCGGATCGGCGAGTCAGAGGCAGCTTAATAAGCTCGACAAACTGGAGACGACTAAGTTGACGTCATCAGCTGGTCAGAGGAAGTTGACTAAGCTAGACCAGAGAGAGGGATAGGACGTTTACGCAGTGAAACCAGCGAGCGGAAAGAGCGAGCCAATCTTGAGTCAATAAGATGCGATAAGAGCCCTTTTTTTAGCCAGTTCCTGTGCCTGGGATTCATTCCAGTCTGTAAAGTTAAAGTAATCTGGTGGATGGGGCCCGCCTCACCATTCCCCTTCTCCAAAGAAATAAAAAAAGAAAAATCACCATGAAAAAGGCCTGCCTTTCAGTACGTGAAAGAAGTTCTGCTCTTTACGTGAAGTGCTTTCTCTTTCACTGTCTTACTTTGGCCCCTCTCCTGACCGATAAAAGGATTCAATCCAGCCCCAAGCGTACCAGGGGCTACCCTGTTTACCGGATCCTTAGAGGTCTGCCCGTCCGGCGTCGGTACCTCGCATTTTGTAATTAGGGCGGCACCCCGGTTTTCTGAGTGCCACCTTCACAATAATAAGCAGGCGGCCTACCCGCTTTCCTTTCGGTCAGCTGCCCCTCAACCGCGTTAGGGGTCTTCCTCATCCATAATCCAAGGCCACTGTTTGATGGAAGTATTTTATATTGTGGAAGGTCCCTCTACCTCA